TGTGCTAACTATTATGGATATGACGCCAAAAATAGACCGATTTGATATCACCCTTCAATTCGAATTAGCAAAAGCAATGTCTCCTTGCATAATATGGATTCCAAACATTCATGATCTGTATGTGAATGAGTCGAATTACTTATCCCTCGGTCTATTAGAGAACTATCTCTCCAGGGATTGTGAAAGATGTTCCACTAGAAATATTCTTGTTATTGCTTCGACTCATATTCCCCAAAAAGTGGATCCCGCTCTAATAGCTCCGAATAAATTAAATACATGTATTAAGATACGAAGGCTTCTTATTCCACAACAACGAAAGCACTTTTTCATTCTTTCCTATACTAGAGGATTTCACTTGGAAAAGAAAATGTTCCATACTAACGGATTCGGGTCCATAACCATGGGTTTCAATGCACGAGATCTTGTAGCACTTATCAATGAGGTCCTATCAATTAGTATTACACAGAAGAAATCAATTATAGAAACTAATACAATTAGATCAGCTCTTCATAGACAAACTTGGGATTTGCGATCCCAGGTAAGATCGGTTCAGGATCATGAGATCCTTTTCTATCAGATAGGAAGGACTGTTGCACAAAATGTACTTCTAAGTAATTGCCCCATAGATCCTATATCTATCTATATGAAGAAGAAATCATGTAAGGAAGGGGATTCTTATTTGTACAAATGGTACTTCGAACTTGGAACGAGCATGAAGAAATTAACGATACTTCTTTATCTTTTGAGTTGTTCTGCCGGATCGGTCGCTCAAGATCTTTGGTCTTCATCCGGACCCAATGAAAAAAATTGGATCACTTCTTATGGCTTCGTTGAGAATGATTCTGATCTAGTTCATGGCCTATTAGAAGTAGAAGGCGCTCTGGCGGGATCCTCACGGACAGAAAAAGATTGCAGCCAGTTTGATAATAATCGAGTGACACTACTTCTTCGGTCCGAACCAAGGAATCAGTTAGATATGATGCAAAATGGATCTTGTTCTATCGTTGATCAGAGATTTCTATATGAAAAATACGAATCGGAGTTTGAAGAAGGGGAAGGAGCCTTCGACTCACAACAGATGGAGGAGGATTTATTCAATCACATAGTTTGGGCTCCTCGAATATGGCGCCCTTATGGCAATATATTTGATTGTATCGAAAGGCCCACTGAATTGGGATTTCCTTATTGGGCCGGGTCATTTCGGGGCAAGCGGATCATTTATCATAAAGAGGATGAGCTTCAAGAGAATGATTCAGAGTTCTTGCAGAGTGGAACCATGCAGTACCAGACACGAGATAGATTTTCCAAAGAACAAGGCTTTTTTCGAATAAGCCAATTCATTTGGGATCCTGCGGATCCATTCTTTTTCCTATTCAAAGATCAGTCCTTTGTCTCTGTGTTTTCCCGTCGAGAATTCTTTGCAGATGAAGAGATGTTAAAGGGGCTTATTACTTCCCAAACAAATCCTCCTACATCTATGTATAAACGCTGGTTCATCAAGAATACGCAAGAAAAGCACTTCGAATTGTTGATTCATCGCCACAGATGGCTTAGAACCAATAGTTCATTATCTAATGGATCTTTCCGTTCTAATACTCTATCTGAGAGTTATCAGTATTTATCAAATCTGTTCCTATCTAACGGAACGTTATTGGATCAAATGACAAAGACATTGTTGAGAAAGAGATGGCTTTTCCCAGATGAAATGAAACATTTGATTCATGTAACAGGAGAAAGATTTCCCATTCCTTAGCCATAAAATAAAGATATGTGGCCATGAAAAAGGGATTAAGTGGAACAGAATTGGCCAGGTGGTAGAGTTGTGGAAATACTTGTTTATTCCATATTTTGGATCTTAGCTCCATGGAACAATATGTTACTGCAGAAAGATGGAAGAATTGAAATCTTAGATCAAAACACTATGTATGGATGATATGAACTGCCTAAACAAGAATTCTTGAACGGCGAAAGAGCCTATTTACTCATTACATCAAACAATTTCCATTAATGAAACCATGTCAATCCATCGGAAAATCAAAAATACGCATGTCCGATGAAATAGTTGTTGCTATCTGCTCCAATAATGAATCATTGGTTTAACTGAATAACTAAATAAAATAGTAGGTAGACCTTTTTCTTCGTCTCAGGTCGATGGATCTTCTCAATTGGAAGATCTCCTATATGGATAATACACATTCCAGTTGACCGAGCCTAATTCTAATTGGTTTGTTCTGAAGCAAAGATATCCACGGAGGCCGGTTCGTCCTATTCAGATATTCATGACCAAGAGGTACTGGATTCTCTTTGGGATAGGCCCTGAAAGGAGAAGGAAGGCTGGAATGCCAACAGACGTCTCGTCTGTCTATTCTCTAATTCACCCGACTCAATAGTACCTATTTTGGGAACGTCCAGTGCCAAAGTCACTGAATGGGCAAAGCGCCAATCTCTAAAACGGACTATGTAATGTACTTTATCTGCTGGGTACGGGTACTGGTGGGTA